AGAATTCAATTTGGCAATTTAGAATTGATTCTTCTTCTATACAAATTATGATAATGTATATTATACCGCAAATCATTCGTTGAGAGGTATAAAGGATTCCCTTTAAGTAAGAAATAAAGTTTTGGATCGGAATATGAATCAAATGGAAGATCCCTTAACTATTAAGGAGTCCATAGAACGAATCGCACTTTTACCACTAAACTATACCCGCTACAATACAATACAATTATTATATATGAATTCCCTTTTTGTCGAACAACGCAATCAGACATATTAATCTTATATTATTCTTTTGTTTTATATCATAGGAATAAATCCATATTTATTATTATTTATGTTTTATCGTGTTTAAATTATTTTTTTTGTCAAATCAAATAAATAATTATTTTTCAATATTTATGGGAATAAAAAGAGCCCGACTAGATACTGGCCGGGCTCTTTGGCAGTAGAAAAAGACAAAAAAAGAAATAAAATATATATTTAATATAATAATATATAATTATATTTAATATAATAATATATAATAATGATAATGAGTCGAAATTAAATAGAAAAAAGAGAGAAGTCTCTTTTTAAGCTTCTTCTTGTTTATGTGATATAACATAAACAAAGTAATTCTATTTTTTCCAGTGGGGAGAGATGGCTGAGTGGACTAAAGCGTCGGATTGCTAATCCGTTGTACAAAGTTTTGTACCGAGGGTTCGAATCCCTCTCTTTCCGTTGAGGATTTGGTATTTTTTTTTTTCTTTTGAATGGAACTTCTTTGTTTGTTTGATTTTTTATTTAATAGTTAAAGATATAAAATAGAAAAATCCTAAAAATATTTCAAAATTCAGCACAAGCAATAAAAACACAGAATACATTTTTTTTATTCTTCACGTCCTGGATTACGTCCTGGATCGTTAGAAAGGAATCCGAATATGAAAAGAGAAACGAAGAATATCACTACCGTGTAAACAAATAGTTTTAGAGTAAGCATTATAAAATCTCCAAGATAATTAAAAAAACGACAAAGAAGGAGAATAGATTCTCTTATATTAAACATTTTGTTTCTTTTAATACTAAGTTTCTAAAAAATGAATGGATTTTTAGGTATATATGAGTTTCGAAAATGGACTTGGTTTGTAATAAGAGTTGAGCCTTTATATTACAATTATCAATAATTACTATTAAAAAAATCCTCTTTCATATTTGCAATTTAGGTATTATATTGGTGATGGGCTCAAATCGAATAATCGAATTCGGATTTTTGAATTGAAAAACGTAGATGAGGATATGATCCGTATTTTTTTTCGTATATACCCAAAAATTTCAATACAATATTGGAATCGAGAATTCACACTGTAAAACTTATCTGATCTTTTAAATAAAAAAAATGTTCGCATTTTCGTTTTCTAATAAATTCTTAATTTTTTTAAGACGTTACTCAAATTAAAGATCTCATCGAAAACTTACAGCAGCTTGCCAAACAAAAGCTAAGAGAAAAAAGAGCAAGGGTATTATTGGCATAATATCTACAATTGGATTCAAGAAAGCGTAAGCTTCGGGCAATTTCGCCGAGAAAAAACTACTTGAATAAAGGACGGAGTGAATACAAATACAGACCAAACTAAAGATATTAAGCATAACAAACATTTTGTTCTTTAAGAATTAAGAAAATAAAAATTATTTTTGCTTTTTGTGAATTAGAGTTGGATTTTTGCTTTTTGTGAATTAGAATTGGATTTTTGCTTTTTTTGAATTAGAATTGGATTTATTTATATATATATTAAAAAAATACAAAAATAAATCCAATAAATTAATATTATATAAATAAAACTAAAAAAATGAATCAAATAAGATAAGACCTGCCAAAATCCTTCTTTGATTAGAACTTATTTAGTTCAAAATCTTTTTATTCTGAAATAGAAGAAATCATACTTCTATACAATATCTTAATTGAATTCTATGTAATGATCAATAAATTTAGTTTTATGCTATGTATATATATACATAGCATATCCAAATCCTAGCAACAATTTTTTCTATAGAAATTTTGGAACTGGTGGAATTGACGAACAACCAATATCAATAATAGTGTTTATTAGTGTCAAATCTAAAATGGGGCGTGGCCAAGTGGTAAGGCAACGGGTTTTGGTCCCGCTATTCGGAGGTTCGAATCCTTCCGTCCCAGAGTATATGCATTCCTGATGTATATCATATTGGAATACAAATTGGATATAAAAATAAAGATTACCCTCCCCCTTTTTTGAATAATTCGTCTCTAATCTAAATCGACTTGCTTTCGAAGATGTAGATTTAAAAAGAAGTAGATTTTTTTCTTTTTTTTAATTCCCATTTTTTCTACTTTACAAATTATTAATACAATATCGAGTTAATTTTCATTTTTTTACATCTTTACTTTATGGTTTTCGTTATATAGAATAAAAACACAGACGTAAAAAGGATAAATTATTATATATCGATTGAATCAATGACTATTCACGATTCCATAATTGAATCAATTACATACTGGATCCAAGCTAAAGGAATGTTATGGTAAAACTTCGTTTAAAACGATGTGGTAAAAAGCAACGTGCGACTTGAAAGACATGATTAGATTAGCTGTGGATTCTTACATCCGCCATTTTCCTAATATATAGAAATCAATATGCTCTTGGCTCGACATCATTTGTTCGATTCCACTAGAACTTCTTATTTTGGGGACAGGAAAGGGGTTCATGATGTAATATAGTACATGATGGAGCTCGAGTTTATTCATTTCTCAGGGGCAAGTATCTAAGGTTAGTGAAAATTAATAAGTTAGAACAACTTCGTAAATATATTTTTGATAGAAAAATCGAAAGGATCCAATTTGAGCAAGGTTAAAAAAAATTGTTGGAATTAGTAAAACTATTTCGATCCTATTTCGATCAAAAGTGTATCCGCAGGAATTAACCCTCTATTTATTTGTATGATTCTTTCAGAGAAAGAAAAAAATGGTATGTTGCTGCCATTTTTTTGAAAAGATTTAAGATTCCCGAAGTAATGTCTAAACCCAATGATTCAAAGAAAAGCGAAAAGATCATGGAACAAGTAAATACCATTTTCAAATTGTCTCATTAATTCTATAATTCTATTAGAATTAGAAAAAAATAAAAAAAAAAAAATAGATTATAAAGAAAGACGGGTAAGAAAAGGGGGTAGAGACCACTCAATAAATGAAATAGTTAAAGGGTTTCTTTTCTTTTTAGTTATTTGAGAATTGTCCAATTTGAGTTATGGGATTACAAATATGAGGAGTTTTTTTAACAAATAAAATACGAAAAAAAAAACACTTAAGTCATAGTTTAATTGATTTTATGGTTTTATTGATCTATTTGACATTCCATTTTTATACATACGTATAATTTTACATTTTCCCGAGCCGTACGAGGATAAAACTTCTTATACGTTTCTAGGGGGGGGTGCATTATTCATCTATATCTATCCCAATGAGCCGTTTATCGAATCGTTGCAATCGATGTTCGATCCCGAAGAGAGGGAAGAGATCTTCGAAAAGTAGGTTTTTATGATCCAATAAAGAATCAAACCTATTTAAATATTCCTATTATTCTATATTTCCTTGAACAAGGCGCTCAACCTACAGGAACTGTTCAGGATATTTCAAAAAAGGCAGGTGTTTTTATGGAGCTTAGCTCGAATCAACAAATGAAATTCAATTAATGAAATAAAAAAAGGGGGGTGCAGATGACTTATATAGATTTAGAAAACTCTTTTTTCTTTTCTTTTACCCCCCCGCTCTCTTGTTATCTTTATACCTAATTTTTTATTTTTTGTTGTTTATATAGAATGTTATTTTCTATAAGCCAAAAAGCCAAAAAAAGAAATGCAATTTTCATCTATTTTCAAAACAAAATGAAAAAAATGTATAAAGATAAAAGATAGAATATAGAAAAAAGCAAATGAATAATCACTAAATGAAGTAATTCGACTTATAAATACATTACCCCCAATGAGGTGGTATTTTTTCATTATTTATTTTATTATCATTTATTTTTAACATCTCCTTACTTTTTATTATTATTATCAGTTACTAATCTTAGTTATCGTATTTATAGACTTTTTTGATAGTAAATACATGAGATAGAATATTAAAAATGGAATAGTTCTTTTATTTTTCATCCAATGACTATTCATCTATTATATTTTTATGTAAATAGAGGAAAAACTCTATGGAAAAATGGTGGTTCAATTCTAGTTACAGTAATTTCATATCTGATAAAACTTTTATAGTTAGAGATAATGAGGGGAACATTTATTCCATATATTTAGATATTGAAAATCAAACTTTGGGGATTGACAATGATGATCCTTTCCTAAGTGAACAGGAAAGTTTTTTTTCTAGCTATATGAATAATGTTTCTAAGAGTGATGACGATCATTCCATGGATGATACTGAATATAGTTGGAATAGTAACATCAATGGTTCCATGGATGATACTGAATATAGTTGGAATAGTAACATCAATGGTTCCATGGATGATACTAAATATAGTTGGAATAATAACATTAATGGTTCCATTGATGATACTAAATATAGTTGGAATAATAACATTAATAGTTGCATTGATGATACTAAATATAGTTGGAATAATAACATTAATAGTTGCATTGATAGTTATCTTTATTATAAAATCTGTATTGAAAGTTTCATTTTAGGTGATAGTGACAAATACAATGACTGTTATTTTTATAGTTACATTTTTGGTAAGGGCAGAAATTCTAGTGAAAGCGAGAGTTCGAGTTCTAGTATAATAACTAGCACGAATGATACAAATGATCATAATTTGACTATTGAAGAAAGTTCTAATAATTCTGATGAAACTAGAAAATATAAGCATTTATGGCTTGAATGTGAAAATTGTTATGGGTTAAATTATAAAAAAATTTTTAAATCAAAAATGAATATTTGTGAATACTGTGGATATCATTTGAAAATGACCAGTTCCGAGAGAATCGAACTTTCGATTGATCCAGGTACTTGGAATCCTATGGATGAAGACATGATTTTTCTGGATCCCATTGAATTTCATTCAGAAGAGGACCCCTATAAAGATCGTATTGATTCTTATCAAAGAGAAACAGGATTAACTGAGGCTGTTCAAACAGGTACGGGTCAACTAAATGGTATTCCTGTAGCAATTGGAATTATGGATTTTCAGTTTATGGGGGGTAGTATGGGATCCGTAGTAGGTGAGAAAATCACCCGTTTGATAGAATATGCTACCAATCAACTTTTGCCTCTTATTCTGGTATGTGCGTCTGGAGGAGCACGTATGCAAGAAGGAAGTTTGAGCTTGATGCAAATGGCTAAAATCTCTTCTGCTTTATATGATTATCAAACAAATAAAAAGTTATTCTATGTATCAATCCTTACATCTCCTACTACAGGTGGGGTAACAGCTAGTTTTGGCATGTTGGGGGATATCATTATTGCCGAACCAAATGCTTATATTGCATTTGCTGGTAAAAGAGTAATTGAACAAACATTGAATGAGGCAGTACCCGAAGGTTCGCAAGCGGCTGAATATTTATTTCACAAAGGCTTATTTGATTCAATCGTACCGCGTAATCTTTTAAAGGGAGTTCTAAGTGAGTTATTTCAATTCCATAATTTCTTTTCTTTGACTCAAAATGAAAAATCAGAACATACATGATCAAAGTTATAAAAGAATAAAAATACTAAGAATAAGAAAAGTAAAAGGGTCTATTATCATAATATGTTTGTTTCTTATCAAAATAGAGGGTTAAATCAATTAATTTATTTTGTTCTACATATAGAGTCTACATATACATATATAGTTATATATATATAGCGATAATCACTAGAATTCCTATATACTTAGTATAAATATATAGGAATTCTAGTGATTATGTACGATCTAAATAAATAACAATATAATAATATAAATAAGGTACAAATTGTAAATAGAGGTACACATTTTATGATAAACTTTCCTTCCATTTTTATTCCTTTAGTGGGTCTAGTATTTCCGGCAATTGCAATGGCTTCTTTATTTCTTCATGTTCAAAAAAATAAGATTTTTTAGATAGGGTCAGTAGGAACAAATCTCATATATATTTTTTCTCATATATTTTTCGATCTGAAAGCAATTCGATAAATTCATCTCAAAGGTATAGTACCAAGTTACTTTAGCACGAAAATTAGTGAACATAATCAAAATTTTGATTGTTTCAATGGGAGAAAACCGCCGTGGATTTGGAAACTAAAATTTGGCGATCAGAAGATCTACTAGTATATCCTATAAAGGGGTCTAGAAAACTAAGCAATTACTTTTGGGCCTTTATCATTTTATTAGGCTCATTAGGATTGTTATTGGTTGCTGTTTTCAGTTATCTTGGTATGGATTTGTTCTTTTTGTCCAAGGAAATTAGTGATTTTCCATTTATTCCACAAGGGGCCACGATGGGTTTCTATGGATTCGGGGGTCTCTGTATTAGTTTTTATTTGTGGTGCATTATTTTGTGGAATGTAGGTAGTGGTTATGATATGTTCAATAAAAAAGAGAAAAAAGTACGTTTTTTTCGTCGGGGATTTCCCGGAGAAAATCGTCATATTATTCTCGAAGTATCTATGGAAAACGTTGTATCCATCCGAATAATTAAAGAGAGTTTTTTAAATCGTACCTATGATATCGTTTGTATAGAAACCATAGAATATGGGTTTATTCCTTTGACTCGCATTGAAGATGATTTGATTCCATCAGAAATTGCACATAAAGCTGCTGAAGTAGCTAAGTTTTTGGATGTATCGTTGTACTCATAAGAATTGAAATTAACTAGAAATTGTAAAAACAGTTTCAGAATTGTCTTATTTATTTACCGATGGAAATATTTTGAAAAAAAAAAAGAAACTTTTTTTTCAAAATATTTCCATTTTTATAGATGGAGCATTATTGGGTTTCGAATTTCGACTATTATAGATATTCATAACCCGAAGTGCTCTTTCGTGTATTCATAATAAAGTAGTATTTTTTTCTTCATTTGAATTGACAGTGAATTCTTTTGATTTCTTATTCGATTTACATATTCTTTCTAAATTAAACAAGGCAAGGACTAACTCTCCAATTGCAACTAAAAAAATGAGAGAATAGAATATATTTATATATAATATATAATCTCTATGACTTGTAATAGACTTATTCTTGATAGAAAGATTATTATCATATAGAGTTGAGGAATGAGATGAAATTGAGTTTCATTAAAGAGGAAAAATGACAAAAAAGAAAACATTTATTCCCCTTCTATATCTTATATCTATAGTCTTTTTGCCCTGGTGTATCTCTTTCACATTTAATAAAAGTCTGGAATCTTGGTTTATTAATTGGTGGAATATTAGGCAATCCGAAATTTTCTTGAATGATAGTCAAGAAAAAAGTATTCTAAAAAAATTTATTGAATTTGAGGAACTGTTTTTGTTAGATGAAATGTTAAAGGAATGTCCGGAAACACATCTACAAAATCTTCGTACTGGAATCTATAAAGAAACAATCCAATTAATCAAAACGCATAATGAAGATCATATAAATACGATTTTTCACTTCTTTACCAATCTAATCTGTTTCTTTATTCTAAGTGGTTATTCTATTCTTGGTAATCAAGAACTTGTTCTTATTAACTCTTGGGTTCGAGAATTTTTCTATAATTTAAGTGACACAATAAAAGCTTTTTCTATTCTTCTATTAACTGATTTATGTATAGGATTCCATTCAACCCATGGTTGGGAACTAATGATTGGTTTTGTCTATAAAGATTTTGGATTTGCTCAAAATGATCAAATTATATCTGGTCTTGTTTCTACTTTTCCAGTTATTTTAGATACAATTTTAAAATATTGGATTTTCCGTTATTTAAATCGCGTATCTCCATCACTTGTAGTGATTTATCATTCAATGAATGACTGACTCAAAAACCGATCCACTTATCCAATTTTAATTGAAAGTTTTTTTAGCTAAAATTAGTTAAATTAAAAAAGAAAAGTTATCTTTTTCCCTTCTTTTTAACTCCCTTTAAATCAAAAAAAATTGGGATTCTTCATCTTGGATAGGGAACTATGTGAGTGACCTACTCAATCTTATTGTAGAAATTTTCAGGATCAAGGATTAGGCCATGCAAACTAGAAATGCTTTTTCTTGGATAAAGGAAAAGATTACTCGATCCATTTCCATATCGATCATGATATATATAATAATTCGAGCACCCATTTCAAATGCATATCCCATTTTTGCACAGCAGGGTTATGAAAATCCGCGAGAAGCAACCGGTCGTATTGTCTGTGCCAATTGCCATTTAGCTAATAAGCCCGTGGATATAAAGGTTCCACAAGCGGTACTTCCTGATACTGTATTTGAAGCAGTTGTTCGAATTCCCTATGATATGCAAGTTAAACAAGTTCTTGCTAATGGTAAAAAAGGGGCTTTAAATGTGGGGGCTGTTCTTATTTTACCAGAAGGTTTTGAATTGGCACCCCCCGATCGTATTTCGCCTGAGATTAAAGAAAAAATAGGTAATCTATCTTTTCAAAACTATCGTCCTACAAAAAAAAATATTCTTGTGGTAGGCCCTGTTCCTGGTCAGAAATATAATGAAATCACCTTTCCTATTCTTTCCCCGGATCCCACTATTAAGAGAGATGTTCATTTCTTAAAATATCCTATATACGTAGGTGGGAACAGGGGAAGAGGTCAGATTTATCTCGACGGAAGCAAGAGTAATAATAATGTGTATAATGCTACAGCAACGGGTACCGTAAAAAAAATTATACGAAAAGAAAAAGGGGGGTACGAAATAACTATAGTGGATGCATTGGATGGACGTGAAGTGATTGATATTATACCTCCAGGACCAGAACTTCTTGTTTCAGAAGGTGAATCTATCAAACTTGATCAGCCATTAACAAGTAATCCTAATGTGGGTGGATTTGGTCAGGGGGATGCGGAAATAGTACTTCAAGATCCGTTACGTGTCCAAGGTCTCTTGTTCTTCTTGGCATCTATTATTTTAGCACAAATCTTTTTAGTTCTTAAGAAGAAACAATTTGAGAAGGTTCAATTGTTCGAAATGAATTTCTAGGCCCACGTATTTATCAACATATTAAACTCCTCAAAATAACTAAGTTTTTGTTGATAATTTGTGTAATTCTATTCTGTATATAGAATAAAAAAATTATTAAAAGATCTTTGCTTCTATCTAGTTTTTTTATACCATAGTTCCTTGTAACGTAATACAAATAAGTTCGAGTATATATAATTGTCAGGAAGACTATTTAACTTTGTTTTTATCAACCCACAATAAATTCGAATATTATGATTATGTCACTGTTTTTTTTTCAGATTTCATTTTCTATAATAGAGAGTTCTATTATAGAAATATTTTTCTATTGTAAAACACAAGAAAATTGGATTCGATACTAAACATAAAATATATAGACAGATGATATTAATCAAAATAGAATTCAAATAGGGAAACGGGACTCTAGGGGAGATTTTTTGGCTTTTACTAGAGTCCCAGTCCTATTCCTTCTTGTTTGTGTCTAAATAGAAAATGTTCTAAAAGAGATTCATAAAATAATATTTTTTTAAACCCCTTCTTGAAAAATCCTATAGTTTCCATTTTTTCCAACTTAGAACCCTTATGACATATAATATTAAATTTATTGCATATAATACGTAGTGAACAAATAAAAAAGAGAGGAAATTGAGGAATTTGTTTAACCAAATTGAATTTATTCAATTAACTTGTAAAAAAAAAATAGAAATGGAGTTTTTTGAAACATCGGAAAAAGTTATCCATTTAGTCATTTATATGAATAAAAAATATTAGAATTATTAAGAACTCAATGAGATCCACTCTCTCTTTGATGAATTCGAGTGGATCCCATTGAGTTCTTACGCTTTCATTTTGAAAACCCGATTAATACGATTACTACAGGGATGAG